GTATACGAACCCACACGAAGAGTAGTGATTTAACTCTAAGAGAAAGGTCTAATGATCTCGATGTAACTCAAAAATACAGGCATTTGTGGGTTCAATGCGAAAATTGTTATGAATTAAATTATAAGAAATTTTTGAAATCAAAAACAAATATTTGTGAACAATGTGGATATCATTTGAAAATGAGTAGTTCAGATAGAATCGAACTTTCGATCGATCCCGGTACTTGGCATCCTATGGATGAAGACATGGTCTCTCTGGATCCCATTGGATTTCATTCGGAGGAGGAGCCTTATAAAGATCGTATTGATTCTTATCAAAGAAAGACAGGATTAACTGAGGCTGTTCAAACAGGCATAGGTCAACTAAATGGTATTCCCGTAGCAATTGGGGTTATGGATTTTCAGTTTATGGGGGGTAGTATGGGATCCGTAGTCGGGGAGAAAATCACCCGTTTGGTTGAGTACGCTACCGATCAATTTCTACCTCTTATTATAGTGTGCGCTTCCGGGGGGGCACGCATGCAAGAAGGAAGTTTGAGCTTGATGCAAATGGCTAAAATATCGTCTGCTTTATATGATTATCAATCAAATAAAAAGTTATTTTATGTATCAATCCTTACATCTCCTACTACTGGTGGGGTAACAGCTAGTTTTGGTATGTTGGGAGATATCATTATTGCTGAACCCAATTCCTATATTGCATTTGCGGGTAAAAGAGTAATTGAACAAACATTGAATAAAACAGTACCTGAAGGTTCACAAGCGGCTGAATATTTATTCCAGAAGGGCTTATTTGACTTAATTGTACCACGTAATCCTTTAAAAAGCGTTCTGAGTGAGTTATTTAAGCTCCACGCTTTCTTTCCTTTGAATTTTAATTCAATCAAGTAGAGCACACAAAATTCAATTAGTTTATTTGTAGCAAACAAGTAGTTAGTTTATAAGAATCAAAGTAAATAAGAATGGAGTTTTCTTTGATGACCTAAGATCTAATTGTAGAAAGAATAAAAAGTTGCGGATAACTCTTTTTTTTACCTAGAATCCCGATTACTAATTAAGAAGTCTCTATCAACAAGATAAAAGAGTGAATTCTTCCTTTCGTGAAATTAGGCAAATAAAATGAATTTCGTCTTATGTCTTATGTATATAATCAAATAGAGAAAAGATAGATATATAGTTTTTTATCTTTCTCTATCTCCCGAAAATCCCATTTTCACTAAAAATTCCTGTTGGGTCGCATTCTAACGAATCTTTCGATAATCTGTAAGAAACTCTTTCTTTATTAAAAATTCGAAGACAAGAACAAAAGACAAAGAAATGAAGAAAAATAATAAAGTGAATTATAATACATATCTTTCATGTAGAAAGATGAATAAGTCCATTTATTTAGTTCTACATTCCTTGGACTTATTCTATATACTCACTTAGATATATAGATACTTATTTCTATACTAAGAATTTGAAATTTAATTAATTAATAATAATTACAATTCTTAATTATAATTATTATAAGATATTTATTTTTTATAAAAAATAAATAATAGCAGGTACAAATAGTAAATCGAGGTACCCATTTTATGACAACTTTCAATTTCCCCTCTATTTTTGTGCCTTTAGTAGGCCTAGTATTTCCGGCAATTGCAATGGCTTCTTTATCTCTTCATGTTCAAAAAAACAAGATTGTTTAGATCTGATGGGACCCAATCTCATCCGTTTTTTTTTCAAAACTTAGACTTGTAGCATAACACAGATATCTATTTCGAAAAATATGGTCTAACGTGTAATTTCCGCCGAACATAAAGGAAAAAGTTCTTATGCCTGCAGAAAAGGATCTATGGGTAAATGAATTCTAGCTAGTTTCAAATAGATCAGGATCGCTGGATGGCTAAAATGTAAAGTCGGTGGATCTATAGGTATATCAATATGTATAGTGGGCTCATATGAAGGGTATGTTATTATTTTAGATCTAACCAATTTGATGAATTACTCCTAAAGGTTCACATCAAACTAGTGCTAGTTCACATCAAACTAGTGCTAGTTGATGAGAGTTACTTCGGAAACAAAAAAAAGTAAAGTCAAATTCATTTGGGGTATTCTCTCAATTCCAATAAAATGCAATCAGATCAAGTATGAGTTGGCGATCAGAAGATATATGGATAGAACTTATAACGGGGTCTCGAAAACTAAGTAATTTATGCTGGGCCCTTATCCTTTTTTTAGGTTCATTAGGATTCTTATTGGTTGGAACTTCCAGTTATCTTGGTAGAAATTTGATATCTTTTTTTCCGTCTCAGCAAATCATTTTTTTTCCACAAGGGATCGTGATGTCTTTCTACGGGATCGCGGGTCTCTTTATTAGTTCCTATTTGTGGTGCACAATTTCCTGGAATGTAGGTAGTGGTTATGATCGATTCGATAGAAAGGAAGGGATAGTGTGTATTTTTCGTTGGGGATTTCCTGGAAAAAATCGTCGCATATTCCTCCGATTCCTTATAAAAGAT